TTTTGTATTTTGACCAACTAGTCTAGTTTGTTTATTCATATCGCCTTTTAAGATTTATGATGACTAGGGGATCCAATTTTCAGTCTACTTAATTTTTTTATTTATCTGGAATTTCTTTAGTTAGTATAACTCTATCTATTCCGCTTAGACAAATTATCTTGTTTTCCCGAGGATTTTTAATAAAAAAATCCACTTCCAACTAAAAAAAATACAGAATTCGATTTGATTTTTTGTTTAAGAATTTCAAGCTTCGTATTTTTTGAAATTTTTTTGATTAAAAGGATAGATTTTTCTTTTTTTTTTTTTGATAGAATCGGGAGTTCTTTTTGTCATTAACTAGCAGATACTGGGTAGGTATTTCAATCTCAGGATTTCGAATATCTTAGGGTTGGTATATTCCGTTTATTAGAATCTGCTTGGATTTTTCTCTTGATTGAATACATAAACCTAATAAAGAAAACCCCTGCCTTTTTGTTTCGCCTCGCCAGGTATAGGTAAGGTATATGAGACTTATTTCAAATTGTTGACAATGAAACTTACCAAAGAAATTCGTTTTTCAATAAACTTTGATTTGTCCACAAATACGTCGGGTTATTCCCTGGATCGACGTGAATTCCTCTTTGGAGTTTTTCACCGGGCTGGTGTGATGATTTTGAGTTCTTAAATTCATTCAAATGCAAAATTAGGTAGACCGAATATCAACAACTTAAGCGTAACCCCTTGATTGTGGACATTCCATTTGATCTAGAATTTCCTTCTGAAGATTAATGACGAAAATTTTCTTTGTTTATCCACGATTGGATAAGTATTGATTCGATCTCTTGAAATGTGTTTTTCTTGCAGTTTTCTAGTCTTCTTTAAATTCAATCCCAGGAATCATTTTTTCTAGGACTCATTTGGTTTCGCTGAAACCGCTGGTCAGTTACAAGCAACAAAAAAGAATGAAGAAATACAAAAAAAATGATACAATTTTGTATTTCCAATTTAGGGCTCTAGGGCTATACGGACTCGAACCGTAGACTTTCTCGGTAAAATAGCTCAAACTTATTATTATCAAAATGATCTGAACTATTTCAAAGACCCAACATGCATTTTTTTTGCATTGGGCTCTTTCATTAACTGATAGAAATATCAGCCAGTTCGCCATATTTTATCTTGATAGAAAAATAAGATAAGGAGATGGCTCCACGTGCTCTGATTCATTATTTGGAATTTTGATTCAGGAGCACTACCAAAGTGTTTCAAGGGTGGGATTATCTTGACGTAGGTCTGCCTCAGGCCTAGACCATTTTAAGTTAAATGAAGTCTCTATCGTTCGGCTTCAAAAATCAAATATGAAACTTCATACACCTTAAAGTTCATAGGACGAAAAGAGATTTTTGAGGGCCTTGTACTCATTATAAACCTAGCATTGAATTTGTATTCACCTTATCAATATCTCAAATCAATGGCGGGGTCTGTTTGGGACCTAAAAGAGACATCCAAATCGGACCCAACCCCTTGTCAGGCTATTGTTCCCTCAAAGTTATGTAGTAAGACATCGATTTCTCAATAAGATCCAATTTTTTGATTGTATCATAGACCCCCCTGAAAAACATTGGCGCGCGTGTAAACGAGGTGCTCTACCAACTGAGCTATAGCCCTTACGTAACTTAATGCTTGTGATACATATTTTATCATGTATCTAATTTCTTGTCAAGATGAATATTACTAGAATCCAACATCCTACAGTTTTGAGTGCTTTTACTTAGATTAGTATTGCTTAGAAGTAATTGGATATTTATAATCCAACGATGGGATAGGGCCCCTTTGGTTTTCTTTGGGATCAGGAATGACCTACTTAACTCAGCGGTTAGAGTATCGCTTTCATAAGGCGGGAGTCATTGGTTCAAATCCAATAGTAGGTAGAACTTATTAGATACCATTGACTCCGATATCTAATAAGTTTTTTGATGCCATTTCTTTCTTTTTTTTTTTTTTTTTGAATTGCGTTGTATCAAAATTGGATTCTGCTTGATTGACTCGACAGAATCCAATCAAAATTGGATTCCGAAACCGAACTTTTTCCAATTATGAACGCCCCAAGCAGTTATGAAATCGCATTGACAGCCTCGACTCTTGTCCTAGCTCGTCGGAGGGCTAGATTTGCCTCAATTATTTGTCTCTTTCCTTCCGCTTTTTTCAAATTAGCTTCTGCTATTTCAAGAGTTTGCAGAGCTTCTTTTGGATCAATATCACTCCCCTTTTCCGCATCATTTACTAAAACAGTGATCTCATTATTGCCTATTCTAGCAAAACCACCCATTAGAGCCATCGTTAACCATTGGTCCTTAAGACGCATTCTCAAAATCCCTATATCCACAGCTGTAGCAATAGGGGCATGATTTGGTAATACACCAACTTGACCACTATTCGTAGATAAAATGATTTCTTTCACTTCTGAATCCCAAACAATTCGATTAGGGGTCAGTACACAAAGATTTAAAGTCATTTCTTCAAA